ATTATCAAGAATTTGAACAAAAAATTAATCCATTTGATAGAAAATCATTTTCAAGAGAAATTGTCTATTTTTTGAACTTAATTAATGAATTTTCAGTAAAATCAAGTTTTAATTTTAAGGAACTTTCATTATTTTCTAAAGAAGACGAAATGAATTTAGAAAATCAAATAAAAAATTTCAAATTTGTATTCAATGGAGTTATAACGGATCCTAACAATAAAACAATTATAAAAAAATCGAATGGAATAAAAGAAATAAGTAAACAAGTTCCTCGATGGTCGTACAAATTAATCGACGATTTAGAACAACAAGAAGGCGAAAATGAAGAGAGCGTAGGAGAAGATCATGGGATTCGTTCACGAAAAGCCAAACGTGTAGTAATCTTTACTGATAATCAACAAAATACAGATAGTGATAATAATACCAAAGACAGAACTAATCCTGATCAAGCTGACGAAGTGGCTTTAATACGTTATTCACAACAATCGGACTTTCGTCGAAACATAATAAAGGGTTCAATGCGAAACCAACGACGTAAAACAGTTATTTGGAAACTGTTTCAAGCAAATATGCATTCTCCTCTTTTTTTGGACAGGCTGGACAATTCTCTTTTTTTTTCTTTTGATATTTCTGAACTGATGAAAATAATATTTCGAAATTGGATGTGTAAAAACAAAGAATTCACGATTTCAGATTCTACTTATAACGGAGAAAAAACAAACAAAAATGAGAAAAAAGAAAAGGACAAAAGAAACGAAGACAAAAGAGAAGAAAAAACCCAAATAGAAATAGCTGAAGCTTGGGATAGCATTGTGTTCGCTCAAGTAATAAGAGGTTGTGTTTTAGTAACTCAATCACTTCTTCGAAAATATATTCTATTACCTTCATTAATAATAGCTAAAAATATGATTCGTATGCTATTTTTTCAAATTCCTGAATGGTCCGAGGATTTAACGGATTGGAATAGAGAAATGCATGTTAAATGCACCTATAATGGAGTTCAATTATCAGAAAAAGAATTCCCGAAAAACTGGTTAACAGACGGTATTCAAATAAAAATCCTATTTCCTTTTCGTTTAAAACCTTGGCACAGATCGAAGTCAAAATCCTCTCATATTCTTAACGATGTAAGGAAAAGGAAAAATCAAAAAAACGATTTTTGTTTTTTAACAGTTTGGGGAATGGAAACCGAACGGCCCTTTGGTTCTCCTCGAAAACGATTTTCCCTTTTTGACCCGATTTTTAAAAAACTCGAAAAAAAAATTAGAAAGTTGAAAAAGAATTTTTTTTTAGTTATAAAAACTTTAAACGAAAAAAGGAAAGTTTTTCTCAATTTATCCAAAGAAAAAAAAACTTGGTTCATCCAAAACCTTCTATTTCTAAAAGAAATAATAAACAAATTTTTTAAATCAAAAAGAAACCTAATTTTCTTATTTTGGTTTAGAGAAGTCTATGAATTAAATGAAACTAAAAAAGAAACGGAGTCGATAATCAATAATCGGACAATTCAAAAATCGTCTCCAAAAATTAAATTTATAGATTGGACAAATTATTTACTGACAGAAAAAAAAATGAAAGATATGACGGCTAGAACAAACGCAATCTTAAATCAAATAGACAAAATTACAAAAGAAAAGACAAAAAAAATTATAAGCTCCGAAATGAATATTCGCCCTAAGAAAATAAACTATAATGCTAAAAGATTACAATCATCAAAAAAAAATTTACAAATATTAAAAAAAAGAAATGCTCGCTTGATTCGTAAATCCTATTTTTTTATAAGAATTTTGATTGAAAGGCTATACATAGATATCTTTATAGTTATCATTAATATTCCGAGAATCAATGCACAACTTTTTCTTCAATCAACAAGGAAAATTATTCCTAAATACATTTACAATAACAAAGAAAATCATAAAAGAATTGATAAAACAAGTCGAAATCGAATTCACTTTATTTCGATTATAAAAAAGTCACATAATAAAAGGAATATTAGTCTTATAAATAATAATAATAAAAACAATTCAAAAATTTCTTCTGACAGATCCTCCTTGTCACAAGCATATGTATTTTATAAATTATCACAAATCCAAATTATTAATTTATATAAGTTAAAATCTGTCCTTCAATATCACGGAACATCCCTATTTCTTAAGACTGAAATAAAAGATTATTTTTGGGACCAAGGGCTATTTCATCCCGAATTAAAAGAGAAAATTTTTCTAAATTCTGCAATGAGTCAATGGAAAAAATGGTTAAGGAGTCCTTATCAATATAAATACAATTTTTATCAGATTAGATGGTATAGATTAATATGGCAAACTAAAATTAATCAAGGCTGTATGGTTCAAAAAAAATCTTTACCAAAATGGAATTTATATGAAAAAGACCAATTCAAATCATTAATTCAGTACAAAAAAAAAAATAATTTTGAAGCAGACCTATTATCAAAGCAAAAAGAAAAAGAGAATTTGAAAAAAAACTCTCGATATAATCTTTTATCATATAAATATATTAATCATCATGATCAGAAAGACTCATATATTTATAGATCCCTATTAAAAGGAAATAAAAAGATTCCTTATAATTACAACCCAAATACAAGCAAATTTTTGGATATGTTAGGTAGTATTCTTATCAATAATTATCTAACAGAGGATGATATTATCGATATGGAGAAAACCCCAGCTAGAAAATATTTTGATTGGAGAATTCTTAATTTTTGTCTTAGAAAGAAAGTCCATATTGCGTACTGGATCGATACTGGAACCAAACATAAAAAAAATAATAAAACGGACCCTAATAAATATCAAATGACCAATAAAATTGATAAGAAAAATCATTTTTTTCGTAGGTTTCGCAAAGATCAAGAAACTAATTCATCTAAAAAAAAAAAAAATCTTTTTGATTGGATGGGAATGAATGACGAAATATTAAACGATCCTATATCCAATTTAGAACTTTGGTTCTTTCAAAAATTTGTCATATTGTACAAAATATATAAGATAAAACCCTGGGCAATACCAATCCAATTACTTCTTTTCAATTTTAATAGAAATGACAATATTAGTGAAAATCAAAAAATCAACAACAAGAAAAATGTCAATCTTTTTATATCTCTTGAAAAAAAATCTATTAAATTTGAAAATAGAACGCATGAGGAAAACGAATCCGAGGACCGAGCGGATCTTCGATCAGTTTTCGTCAATCAAGAAAAAGATATTGAAGAAGATTATGTGGAATCGGACAGGAAAAAACGTAGAAAGAAAAAACAATACAAAAGTAATACGGAAGCGGAGCTCGATTTCTTCCTAAAAAGGTATTTATGTTTTCAATTAAGATGGGATGATTCTTTAAATCAAAAAATAATCAATAATATCAAAGTATATTGTCTCCTGCTTAGACTGACAAATCCACGAGAAATTATTATATCCTCTATTAAAAGGGAAGAAATAAGTCTGGATATTCTGATGATTCAGAAGGATTTAACGCTGACCGAATTGATGAAAAAAGGACTATTGATTATCGAACCGTTGCGTCTGTCGGTAAAAAATGATGGACAATTTATTATGTACCAAATTCTAGGTATTTTATTGGTTCATAAGAGCAAAGAACAAATTAAGCAAAAATACAGGGAAAAGGGCTATGCTGATAAAAAGAATTCTACCAAATTTATTGAAAGACATCAAAATCGAATTGGAAATAGAGACAAAAATAATTATGATTTGCTTGTTCCTGAAAACATTTTATCGCCGAAACGGCGTAGAGAATTAAGAATTCTAATTTCTTTCACTTCACAACCAAAAAATAGAAATAATATTCATATAAACAGATACATTTTGAATGATAATAACATAAAACACCGTAGCTACGGGTTTGATAAAAGCAAAGATTGTGATAGATATAAAAATAGCCTACTAAGTAAATTAAAACTTTTTCTTTGGCCCAATTATCGATTAGAAGATTTAGCTTGTATGAATCGATATTGGTTTGATACTAACAACGCCAGCCGATTCGGTATGGTAAGGATACATATATATCCACAATTAAAAATTCGGTAAGGGTGCATTTTTGATGTATATATCATAACGTTCTGATCTAATATAAGAAAAGAGAGAAGTGGACACATGTATTTTTTACATTCCCTATTCTGGTCTGATATATGTACGTATCAAGTCGATTTTAAAATTCATTAATTCATTTTTTTTAGGTATAAATTTTTCGCTTTTGTAAGAAAAAAGAAAAGAAATATACTATCTTTTTTTCTCTCTAGTCGAATAAAAGAAAAGTGGATTTATTAATAATAAATTTGATTTAACAAAAGCAGGAATTACTAATGAAGTAAAGATTATTGTGTATATAAAATTTAAATACACTGAAATTATTATATTATTTAGCTATTAATATATTCTATATTCCTATTCTATATTCCATTTATTAATATATTCTATATTCGATTTTAATTACATTTTCCATTCTTTTTATTATTACTGATCAAGAAAAATATCTTCATTTAATATTTAATAAAAGAGGGGCTTTCATTTTATGGTAAAAAATTCATTCATCCCAGTTATTTCACAAGAATTAAAAGAAGAAAACAAAGGATCTATTGAATTTCAAATACTAAGTTTCACTAATAAGATACAAAGACTTACCTCACATTTGGAATTGCATAGAAAAGACTATTTATCTCAGAGGGGTTTACGAAAAATTCTAGGAAAACGACAACGACTGCTATCTTATTTTGCAAAGAAGAATAGAGTACGTTACAAAGAATTAATTAATCGGTTGGATATTCGGGAATCAAAAACTAAAAACTAGTTAATTTTTTTTTTATTTAATTATTTGATTTATTAGATCTTGGATTTTGATGAACTTTTTTTTTCGTTTTCATTAATTCATGGAAGAATGAATCGAGGAAACCTCTATGAATGTACCAACTACAAGAAAAGATCTTATGATAGTCAACATGGGTCCCCACCACCCATCAATGCATGGTGTTCTTCGACTTATCCTTACTCTAGACGGTGAAAATGTTATTGACTGTGAGCCAATATTAGGTTATTTACACAGAGGAATGGAAAAAATTGCGGAAAACCGAACAATTATACAGTATTTGCCTTATGTAACACGTTGGGATTATTTAGCTACTATGTTCACAGAAGCAATAACAATAAATGGTCCAGAGCATTTAGGAAATATTCAGGTACCTAAAAGAGCTAGCTATATCAGAGTAATTATGTTGGAGTTGAGTCGTATAGCTTCTCATCTATTATGGCTTGGACCTTTTATGGCGGATATCGGTGCACAAACTCCGTTCTTCTATATTTTTAGAGAAAGAGAATTAGTATATGATTTATTCGAAGCTGCCACTGGGATGAGAATGATGCATAATTATTTTCGTATCGGGGGGGTAGGGGCTGATTTACCTCACGGATGGATAGATAAATGTTTGGATTTTTGCGATTATTTTTTACAAAAAGTTGCTGAATATCAAAAACTTATTACGCGAAATCCTATTTTTTTAGAACGAGTTGAGGGAATAGGTATTGTTGCTGCAGAGGAAGCAATCAATTGGGGTTTATCAGGACCAATGCTACGAGCTTCTGGAATACAATGGGATCTCCGTAAGGTTGATCATTATGAGTCTTACGAAGAATTTGATTGGGAAGTCCAGTGGCAAAAGGAAGGAGATTCGCTGGCTCGTTATTTAGTCCGAATTGGTGAAATGACAGAATCCATAAAAATTATTCAACAGGCTTTGGAAGGAATTCCAGGGGGACCCTACGAAAATCTAGAAGTTAGATGTTTTGATAGCGAAAAGGGTCCAGAATGGAATGATTTTGAATATCGATTCATTAGTAAAAAAACTTCTCCTACTTTTGAATTGCCGAAACAAGAACTTTATGTAAGAGTCGAAGCCCCAAAGGGAGAATTGGGCATTTTTCTGATCGGGGATCAGAGCAGTTTTCCGTGGAGATGGAAAATTCGCCCACCGGGTTTTATCAATTTGCAAATTCTCCCTCAACTAGTTAAAAGAATGAAATTGGCTGATATTATGACAATACTAGGTAGTATAGATATCATTATGGGAGAAGTTGATCGTTGAAATGATAATTGATACACCGGAAGTCATTAATACGAGAGAAGTACAAGCTATCAACTCTTTTTCCAGATTAGACTCCATCAACGAGATCTATGAAATTATATGGATGCTTGTTCCTATTTTGACTCTTGTACTGGTAATCACACTAGGCATACTAGTAATTGTGTGGTTAGAAAGAGAAATATCTGCAGGAATACAACAACGTATTGGACCTGAATATGCCGGTCCTTTTGGAGTTCTTCAAGCGTTAGCCGATGGAACAAAATTACTTTTCAAAGAGAATCTTTTTCCCTCAAGGGGGGATACTCGGTTATTCAGTATCGGGCCATCTATAGCAGTCATATCAACTTTATTAAGCTATGCAGTAATTCCTTTTGGATATCATTTTGTTTTAGCTGATCTAAAAATTGGTGTTTTTTTATGGATTGCCATTTCAAGCATTGTTCCCATCGGTCTTCTTATGTCAGGTTATGGATCAAATAATAAATATTCTTTTGTAGGTGGTCTTCGAGCTACTGCTCAATCTATTAGTTATGAAATACCCTTAACTCTCTGTGTATTATCCATATCTCTACGTGCGATTCGTTGAAAGATAAACTTTTTTGTAAGAAAATTTAAGAACAGAAAAAGGCAAAATGAAATGAATTGACTATATTTCCTTTTTTTTGGTTCATGAACGAAATTGGATAGTTATATGAGTGAAATAAAACAGCTTGAACTTTTGGCGTAAAAAATGGAGACTCATTTCCTATGTACAAGAGTAAAGCAGAACTAAACTAAACATAATAAGACGAAAGCGGTTGCCCCAAGATTGGTTGATTATTCATCCTGGCTTGAAGCGGGCTCAAGATCAACTTTATTGAGTTTTCACTATCATTTATCTGTATTACCATAATGCTAACTAGCGAGTAATTGAGCAAAAATAAGTGGATGGTTAGGAACACCAAGATACACAAAGGATTGGTAATAGAGATTTTCAAAATTATAAAAAAAGAATAGAAAGATATTTCGACAAAGATATTTCAACATAATAATATAAAAAGAATATTAATTGGGGCTTTTAATTCGTAGAAATGATCAGGCAGTACTCCCCATAACATAATTCCGATTCAGAGTATCCTCCCGCCCACTGATTAAAGAAATGACTATCAGGAACGAAATAATCCTTTGCTTTCTTTTTTTTTTATTATTTTCATTTTTTGACCCCTTCCCCTTTTTCAGAAAGAAGAATAGGAGCGAAACAAAGAATATAATACATTTACAATAGAAAAAAGGGATCCTTTTTCCTTTTTATTTATTTGATTTTTCCTATATCCATATTTATGTTTATGGAAATTAAATTCGTATCATAATGCATAAACTAAGGAAATGTCTAATTCTTTTTCGTAATCAAAAAAGAAAAAAGATAGGGTGAAATAGCTATTGCTATTTCTACAAGGAATATTTTATTGAATATTTTATTGAAGTATAAGTTATTACCCAAAAAAGAAAAATTTCAATTCTTAAAGGATGAGATCAATTCAGAAGTACTTTTTTATTTTTAGTATTATAACAGATAGAATTGCGTTGGTCGAATTAGGGAACGTTCGATCCATTTTTATCGTATTTATCTGCTAAATCCGATAAATATATGTATTAAAATAAATAATACGACCCGATCCTTAGATTTATTTATGGCCTTAGAGGAGCCGTATGAGGTGAGAATCTCATGTACGGTTCTGTAATAGCGATCGGAACAGTGATGTTATCATCGACTATGATTATCTAACAGTTCAAGTACAGTTGATATAGTTGAGGCGCAATCAAAATATGGTTTGTGGGGATGGAACTTGTGGCGCCAACCTATAGGGTTTATCATTTTTTTAATTTCGTCCCTGGCAGAATGTGAAAGATTACCCTTTGATTTACCAGAAGCAGAAGAAGAATTAGTAGCAGGGTATCAAACCGAATATTCGGGTATCAAATTTGGTTTATTTTATATTGCTTCCTATCTAAACTTATTAGTTTCGTCATTATTTGTAACAGTTCTTTACTTTGGAGGTTGGAATATATCTATTCCCGCCATTTCCCTTCCAGACTTTTTTGAAATAAATAACGTCGGTGGAGTCTTCGGGGTAACAATTGGTATCTTTATTACATTGGTTAAAACTTATTTGTTCTTGTTCATTTCGATCACAACAAGATGGACTTTGCCTCGACTAAGAATGGACCAATTATTAAATCTTGGTTGGAAATTTCTTTTACCTATTTCTCTCGGAAATTTATTATTAACAACTTCTTCCCAACTCCTTTCACTATAAAAAAATGCTTTTCTATATTCTGTCTTGTCTCAAACAAAACAAGAGAAATAAATAAACATAAGATTATTCATAGATATTCACTATATGTTCTCCCTAGTAACTGGGTTCATGAATTATGGTCAACAAACCATACGAGCCGCTAGGTACATTGGCCAAAGTTTCATGATTACCTTATCCCACATAAATCGTTTGCCCGTAACTATTCAATATCCTTATGAAAAATTAATCACATCTGAACGTTTTCGTGGTCGAATCCATTTTGAATTTGATAAATGCATTGCTTGTGAAGTATGTGTTCGCGTATGTCCTATTGATCTACCTCTTATTGATTGGAAATTGGAAACCGATATTCGAAAGAAGCGATTGCTTAATTATAGTATTGATTTTGGAATCTGTATATTTTGTGGTAACTGTGTTGAGTATTGCCCAACAAATTGTTTATCAATGACTGAAGAATATGAACTTTCTACTTATGATCGTCACGAATTGAATTATAATCAAATTGCTTTAGGGCGTTTACCAATGTCAATAATTGACGATTATACAATTCGAACAATTTTGAATTCATCTCATCAAAACAAAACGCGAAATCTCCTTTGATTAAAGATTAATTAAAGAACAATTTCCAATTCATAAACTAAGATTCCATTTTGACCGAAAAAGGGGGGAATGATTTTTTCATTTTGTGTATTCAATAACTACAAAACTCAACCAGTTATTTGATTGGTTAGTGAGAACCGCAGCATGGCTTAATTTGGATTGAAAATCTAGTAATATACCCCGAGTTCTATCCATAGTTATTTCAAAATTTCTATTTTTCATTTCTATTTATATCTATTTATATAGAATAATTTCTAATCATTACCCTTTTTGAGAAAGAATAAGATAAGTTTAATAGTTGTACCTACAATAATTTCCAACCTTTAGGGTTTAATTCAATTATCACCCTATTCTAAAAAAATTCTAAAAAAATCTAAAAAAGGGCTTTTCCCGGTGAAGTCAATAAGGTCATGAAAAAACAATTTTATTTTTTATCTTTTATTTTACGTACAATGGATTTGCCTGGACCAATACATGATTTTCTTTTAGTTTTTCTGGGATTAGGTCTTATATTAGGAAGTCTAGGAGTGGTATTACTTACCAACCCAATTTATTCTGCCTTTTCGTTGGGATTGGTTCTCGTTTGTATATCCTTATTCTATATTTTATCAAATTCTCATTTTGTAGCTGCCGCGCAGCTACTTATTTATGTGGGAGCTATAAACGTTTTAATTCTATTTGCTGTGATGTTCATGAATACTTCAGAATATTACAAAGATTTTAATATTTTGACCGTTGGGAATGGGTTTACTTCCTTAATTTGTACAAGTATTTTTGTTTCACTAATTACTATTATTCCAGATACGTCATGGTACGGGGTTATTTGGACTACAAGAAAAAACCAGATTATAGAGCAGGATTGGATAAGTAATAGTCAACAAATTGGAATTCATTTATCAACCGATTTTTTCCTTCCATTTGAATTCATTTCAATAATTCTTTTAGTTGCTTTGATAGGTGCTATTGCTGTGGCTCATCAATAATCAATCTTTGGAATTAGCAATTAAAATCCAAATTCAACTTGTTTGTTGCTCGATCTTATTCCATTCATTTGACTTTAATTCTATTTGAATTTGAGGATTATTCATGTAGAGATTTGTTTATTCGATTTATTTCAATATGAATAAGAATTCAATATCAACATATTGGATTGACTAGAATAAGAATTTCATAAACCAAGTACACAAGAAATAAATAGATTGGTAATAAATCGAAATTGGTAAGGAGTTGACCGATGATGCGGGAATATGTACTTGTTTTGAGTGTCTATTTATTTTCTATCGGTATTTATGGATTGATTACGAGTCGAAATATGGTTCGAGCTCTTATGTGTCTTGAACTTATACTGAATGCGGTTAATATAAATTTTGTAACATTTTCTGATTTTTTTGATAGTCGCCAATTAAAAGGAAATATTTTCTCAATTTTTATTATAGCTATCGCGGCCGCTGAAGCCGCTATTGGATTGGCTATTGTTTCGTCAATTTATCGTAATAGAAAATCAACTCGTATCAATCAATCCAATTTGTTGAATAAGTAGTATTAATCATATAAAATAGAATAGAAAATAGAAATTTCTATATAAATACATATAAATAATATTTATATATATAATATTTATATATATAATATATATATATAAATAGAACCTTTCTATTAATCAAATTGAATTGGTATATATGATACGGATACGGAACCAATCAGATCATGTTTGCGAAAAACGAATAAATTAAATTAAAGCATCTTGGTTATATCTCCCGAGTCGATCCGGAATTGAATAGCACAAGTCTGGTAAATCATTGATTCATCTGGTATTCACATATATGATTCATTGTAGAAATTTACTAGATCGAAAAAGTATAAAGTTAAAAAAAAATTCTAAATCCAATGTCACATTCAGTAAAGATTTATGATACATGTATAGGTTGTACTCAATGTGTCCGCGCCTGCCCCACAGATGTATTAGAAATGATACCTTGGGACGGGTGTAAGGCTAAGCAAATTGCCTCTGCTCCAAGAACAGAAGATTGTGTTGGCTGTAAGAGATGTGAATCCGCCTGTCCAACAGATTTTTTAAGTGTTCGAGTTTATTTATGGCATGAAACAACTAGAAGCATGGGTCTAGCTTATTGATACTTTCCAGAAAATACCACTTGAATACATTTGATTTTTTGTTTACCGACAAAAACCCTTAATCAAAAAAAGAGAATTTTTTTGATTAAGGGTTTTTCTGGTCCAAGTTATCTTGTTTTTACCACGAAGTCTTTTCCTTGGTTAACAATGTTTGTAGTTTTACCAATATCCGCAGGTTCCTTAATTTTTTTTCTCCCGCATAGAGGAAATAAGGTAATTAGGTGGTATACTATTTTTATATGTATAGTAGAATTACTTTTAATGACTTATACATTCTCTTATGATTTTGAATTGGACGATCCATTAACCCAATTAATAGAAGATTATAAATGGATCCATTTTTTTGATTTTTACTGGAGATTGGGAATAGATGGACTTTCTCTCGGACCTATTTTACTGACAGGGTTTATCACTACTTTAGCTATTTTAGCGGCTCGGCCAGTTACTCGGGATTCCCGATTATTCCATTTTTTAATGTTAGCAATGTATAGTGGTCAAATAGGATTATTTTCTTCTCAAGATCTTTTACTTTTTTTCATCATGTGGGAATTAGAATTAATTCCCGTTTATCTGCTTGTAGCCATGTGGGGAGGAAAGAAACGTCTCTATTCAGCTACAAAGTTTATTTTGTATACTGCGGGAAGTTCTGTTTTTTTATTAATGGGGGCTTTAGGTATCGCTTTATACGGTACCAAGGAACCAACATTTAATTTTGAAACATTAGCCAATCAATCATATCCCATGGCTCTGGAAATAATATTCTATATTGGATTTCTTATTGCGTTTGCTGTCAAGTCACCGATTATACCCTTACATACATGGTTACCAGACACCCACGGAGAAGCACATTACAGTACTTGTATGCTTCTAGCCGGAATCTTATTAAAAATGGGAGCATACGGGTTGGTTCGAATCAATATGGAATTACTACCCCATGCTCATTCGATATTTTCGCCCTGGTTGATAATAGCGGGCGCAATACAAATAATCTATGCAGCTTTAACATCTCTTGGTCAGCGAAATTTAAAAAAAAGAATAGCCTATTCGTCTGTATCTCATATGGGTTTCATAATTATCGGAATTTGCTCTCTAAGCGAGATGGGACTCAATGGAGTCATTTTACAAATAATATCACATGGATTTATTGGCGCTGCACTTTTTTTCTTGGCGGGAACGAGTTATGATAGAATACGTCTTCTTTATCTCGACGAAATGGGCGGAATGGCTGCCCCAATGCCAAAAATATTCACGTTATTCAGTATCTTATCGCTAGCGTCTCTTGCATTACCGGGCATGAGCGGTTTTTTTGCTGAATTGATAGTATTTTTTGGAATAATTACTGACCAAAAATATCTTTTAATGCCAAAAATACTAATTACTTTTGTACTGGCGGTTGGAATCGTCCTGACTCCTATTTATTTATTATCTATGTTACGCCAGATGTTCTATGGATACAAGCTGTTTAATGCCCAAAATTCTTATTTTTTTGATTCTGGACCACGAGAGTTATTTGTTTCGATCGCTATCCTTCTTCCTGTAATAGGTATTGGTATTTATCCGGATTGCGTTTTCTCATTATCAGTTGACAAGGTTGAGGCTATTCTATTTCCGTTTTTTTATAGGTAGTTTTTCGAAATAAAACAGAAAATGAAAAAGGAACCCTATTCTTTTCTTTTTTAAAAATGAAAACTTTAACAATAAAAAAAATCTCTTTTTTTTTCCTTTTCATTTAAATTTAAGTTAAAAAAAAATCAATTCTACACACCTTTATGCCTTTGCCCCCTTTTGAGAATTTTTTGAATCAAGTAATGTAGTGATTCAAAAAGTTCTCAAAGAATTACCTAAAACTTCTTGTATATGTTGTCCCCCTTGTATATGTTGTCCTATAGTTATATGCGACAGATCCCTTCATCAATTTGATGTTAATGTAAATGAACCATAACTATGTAGTCCAAGTCCTAATAGATTAACTCCAAAATAGCAGATCCAAATTATAAGAAAGCCCATAGAAGCAACAATTGCAGAATTTAAACCCTCATCAGAATTTTTATTTGTTCGAATATGGAAATAAATCACGAATATGGCCCAAGTAATAAAAGCCCAAGTTTCTTTTGGGTCCCAATTCCAATATGATCCCCAGGCTTCATTAGCCCAGACCGCTCCCGAAAGAATACCTATGGTCAAAAAAATGAACCCTATACTAATAATACGATAACCCCACTGATCTAATTGTTGAATCAATTGAGACCTGTAATAATTTCTAGAAGAAAGAAAGGAAGTATTTTTAAAAACATTATTTTTTTTCGTCATGTATTGGCTCTTACCAAAGGAAAATGAACTAGATAATAAATTATTACTTTTAGCACTATCCAAAGTTCTTATGATTTTGTAAAATGTAATTACTAGAAGGGATACTGATAATAATGATCCACATAAAAGAGCTGCATAGCCAAATACCATCATACTTACGTGCATCATTAACCACCGGGATTGGAGAGCAGGTACTAAGACTTCAGATCGATGCAGGTTAGTTAAAAAACCCGAAGTAGCAAACGCTTGGGTAAAAAAAATACTTGGGGCAATTATTATGTTTAAATAATTTTTTTTTTTTTTCAAATATGGAACCATATGAATAATTGCAAAACCCCATGAAAGAAAGATTAATGATTCATATAAGTCACTTAATGGTAAATGTCCCGAATAACTCCAACGAGTAACTAATAATCCTGTTATACAGAAAAAAGCAGTTCTCATGCCCTTTTTTGACGAAGCATAAAGTCCTACAAATTCGTCGACTAATAAGGCCATTAAATGAATTAGAATTCCAATTGACACAACCGAAAAAGAAATATGAGTAAATATGTGTTCTAAAGTCAAAAATATCATAAAAATCCTTAACAAATTAACAAAAGGGTAGGATTCTTTAATTATACATTATACATAATTGAAATCATGAATTGAATTCATTATCATTATAGGGCGTATTGTATCCTCTTGAAAAGGAAATGAAAAGATAAGACATTATATTATGCCGCCACTCGGACTCGAACCGAGATGCTCTAGCACTGCTTCCTAAGAGCAGCGTGTCTACCGATTTCACCATAGCGGCTTGCTCAAAATCATAATAACCAATTTTGATTCAATCGTCGAGCTTTAATTTTAGTAGCGTAGCTCCAATATTAATTTTTATTTCGAAAACATAAAAATTAATGAATCAAAGCATCAATTATTTCATTTAAATAATTGATGCTTTGGGTATTTTCATAATAATCTTTATTATTATTTAATGTGTCAATTTTGATTAACTTAACAATGTTGTTTTTTTGTAGTTTCGACTTTTATACTCTTATACAACGAAACCCTTGTAAATAATATAATTCTTATTGCAGTCTATGACTAGGGCTAAAAAAAAAATAGAATTTTTTTTTATGGATTACAATTTTCGATTTATGAAACTATTTTATTTAATAATCCTTAGTATTTCAGGGCTTAAAGAATTTGTGTTAAGATTTAATTTAACAATTTAATTAGGTATTGAGTTGGGCATATCATATAACAAAAAAATTTCGTGATTTTTTTTTAATATTGTCTAAATTTTAATATATATCTTGAGATCCATCTTCCAGTCCAAATATATAGTGTAAAAAAAATCATTCAAAAATAACCTCTTATATACATATCTATCTAAACTAAATATGCAATATGCAAATTTTATTAATTGGATAGAAAGGGGAGCTTATTAGTTATTTAAAATAATATTTTTAAGGAGGGTGACTTAAAAATTAATAATTTTTGTTTTTAACGATTATTTTTTTTTTACTAATGATTTTAGATCGGCTCTTTTTTATTCATCTATTCAAAAACTTATTAAAAACTTATTAATATTTCGTATTATTGTGACAAAGGGCTGGATGGGGAAAATAAGAATCCCCATCCCGGAAATGAGAAAATTTGCTAAAAATCAAAAAGACGAACTTTGTGTCTTCTTTTTTTTTTTGCAAACAAAAACAAAAAGTACCCCTTTTTAGAATTCAATATCCAAATTAGATTCCACATATCCATAGGATAAGGGGGGAAAAGGGTCAATTTTGTATTGATTATCTCAATAAAGGCTGGAAATTATGAAATTATATAAAATTATATAGAAATTATATAATTAAATTTCTATTTATTCTATTTATTTTCTATTCTTTATAGTTATATATTTATTTATTTTCTATTCAAAGTATATGTATATCATATTCTGTATATATTGTATAGAATATTGTATAGAATATTATATCGATGTATATATTCGTTATGTATATATTCGTATATATTTTTTATTTTAAATGCTAAATCAAATTTAAATGCTAAATAAAATTCAATCTTTTTCCGATGTCAAGCCGAGTTAGATTATTCCGATGTTTGATTTTTTATTTGTTGCACAAAAAAACTTTTTGAATTACCTGTAGAAAGAGATTTTGCTAACGAAAAAGCTTTCAACGCGGTCCAATATCCCCTTCTTTTCCAAATATTTTTTCGAATACGCTTTTTTGAAATAGAAGTACGTTTTTTTGGAACTGCCATTCAACATTAAAGAGATTATTTATTTTATTGTTAGAAGTGGATGTGAAAGACATATATTGTCGTATAGTGTTAAAAAAAAAATTGTTCTTTATTATCTAGTTATTTAGTCGTTAAATTCTATTTGCTTCCTACAAAGCCTAACCATTGCTTTTTATTAGTTCGTAGTTAGATTTCTTCTTTTTTTCGTCATACTGTATTTATATATAGAATAATTTATATATAGAATTTATATAGAATAAAATACATCAAAAACTTTAGTTTTTTATCCCCATGAAAATGTTTTTTTTTTCTTTTTTTTTTTTCTAGGAATTGGTTAAGCTCGAAGAGAGGGTCTCCCTAATTGAAATTAAATTTATTGAAGTTGAATTTGAAAATTCAAAATTATTAATCAATTTTTATTTTTTAAAAATATATGATTTTCGAAAAACCATTTCATGTAAAAGATATTTTATTAATTCTCTTTTTCCTTTTTATTAATTCTTTTTGTCCTTTTATCTTATGTAAACGTAAAGCGCCCAATATCATACATAGGATTTGTTATAAACAAAAGAGAAGGCATTAAATCTGGGTCAAAATAAAATACAATCATTAATAATTCTGACTTGAAAAAAGTAATAAAAAAAAGAATTCTTTTTTTTATTATTACTTTTTTATTGAATGTTGAAGAATTTTTGAAAAAGAATTTTTTTTATCATTTTTATAAAATTAAAATTAAGTACTACTTTTAATATAATTCTTTATCCTTTGTATATAAATTCTCTGGATATAAATTTTTGCAATCCACAGCAATAATCGAATTTTAGAGTAAATTTTCTTTTATTAGTGTCTTGTTTCATTAGTATCGTCGTATATTATTTGACCAATTCTAACTTCTTAATTTGAATATGTAAAGTATTTTGAAAAAAATTCAGAATAATTATGAAGAAAAATTTCTATTTAAGTTTTGAATATCATTATTATTAATTATTCTTTTTTTTTGGCAAATCCGTTCAATAAAATTTAAAAATAACAAGAGATAAGAGCCGATGAATCAGAACCAAGAAAGAATTAATCATTAATCAAGTTATGGCACATATATATCAATATTCGTGGATCATACCCTTCGTTACACTTGCAGTTCCTATGTTAATAGGAGTGGGACTTCTACTTTTCTCGGCGGCAACAAAAAAACTTCGTCGTCGGTGGGCGGTTCCGAGTATTTTATTGTTAAGTATAGTGCTTCTTTTTTCAACCGATTTGTTTATTCAGCAAATAAATAGTAATTCTATTTATCAATATATATGGTCGTGGACCATCACTAATGATTTTTCTTTAGAATTCGGTCACTTGATTGACCCATTGACTTCTATTTTGTTACTATTAATTACTACAGTTGGAATTATGGTTCTTATTTATAGTGATAATTATATGTCTCATGATCAAGGCTATTTGAGATTTTTTGCTTATATGAGTTTTTTCAATACTTCAATGTTGGGATTAGTTACTAGTTCTAATTTGATACAAATTTATATTTTTTGGGAATTGGTTGGAATGTGTTCTTATCTATTAATAGGTTTTTGGTTCACACGACCTATTGCATCGAATGCGTGTCAGAAAGCGTTTGTAACTAATCGTATAGGAGATTTTGGGTTACTATTAGGAATTTTAGGCCTTTATTGGATAACAGGTAGTTTAGAATTTTGTGATTTGTTCGAAATATTCAATAACTTGACTTATAAGAGTGAGATTCATTTTTTGTTTATTACTTTGTGTGCTTTCTTATTATTTTCGGGGGCAATTGCTAAATCGGCAC